TTTCTTTCTGGAGCCCTATACGAAGCTTTTCTAGACGTCTTTCCGGAAATTCCTTTATCATTTCGTCCAAGAGAAATAATTCCTCTAATTCTATGAATTTTTCTAGAATAGCCTTTTCTTGAATATCATTCAAAAAGGTTTCGGATTGACTAGTATTCCACCAATTAGTAACCCAGGATTCCAGACTTTTATTAAATGAGAGAGGGATCCACCAGGGCAAAAATACTACAAATACTATAGATGAAAGATATCTAAGGGGAATGGATGCGTTCTTTTTTGTCATTTTTTCATCTGTGAATTGTTAATGAACCCACCTCATTTGTTGATTCTATGCGTCTAATATTTCTATCAAGCATGAGTTCGATTACAAGGTATCGCGCCTATAAATCGAGTCTTTTTTTTTTTAGTTGGGATTCGGCGGTTAGTCCTTGAACCGAGTGTAGCAAACCTACAGAAATCGAAGAAGAATCCACCGCGAATTCTCGCTTCAAATTCAAATTTGAATTTGAAGCAAGAAATAATAAAAAAAAATCGGGTTTCCGGATATCTCAATTGATCAAATATTCGAAGTGATTCCCCCCTTCGATGAATGCCCGAAAGATTCAAATTCAAAAAATAAATATTAGTCGCATTTCGAAATGAAAGAACTTACCTTCTATTAAAAATGAAACTTTCGAATATTTCGCAAAAAAAAATTAGCGGGCTCCCCAGCCCCGTCCCCGAGCATAGTCCAAGGAATATTTGAGAGAATTTTCTGAAGAATATTGTGATGATCAAAAATGAGTGAAAAAAAAAAGACGGAAAAGTCCTCATTTTATGAGATCCAATTCTTTGGTCAGTAGTAAAGACAAAAGAAAGTATAAAAGAAAAGGGTTTCGTTTTAGATTATGGCTGTTCCGTACACGTTTGCTTTGGTCCAACAGGTCGTTCGGAAGAAACTTCAATCAAGTCCGTTTTGCTAAAGAAAAATGGATTCGTGGGGGTTTCCTCCTGCTAAGAAAGCGTTTATTCTTCAGTTCATTTTTCAAAATCCTTCAATTGGTACACGCAAGAAATAGGCCAATTCCGCAGCCTTTTGCTCAATTTCTCGCGGAGTCAAATTCTCATCAGTACGATTCAAGGGAATGGCCCCCAAGCCTCTGCTTTCTATATAAAGGACACGACGAGCATAAATACCCTCTTTAACTTCTATTCTGATGGACTGAATATCTTTCATAAGGAATCGTAGAAAGATGCGGCGATTTTTTCCAGGAAATCCCCAACGAAAAATACACACTATTCCCTCTTTTGTATCAAATCGATCATAACCGCTACCTACATTCCATATAATTGTGCACCACAAATAGGAACTAATAAAGAGACCCGCGATCCCGTAGAAAGACATCACGATCCCTTGTGGAAAAAAATTGATTTGCTGCGACGGAAATAAAGATAGCAAATTCCTATCAAGATAACTAGAAATTCCAACCACTAAGAATCCTAATGAGCCTAAAAAAAGGATAAAGGCCCAGAAGAAATTGCCTGGTTTGCGAGAGCCCGCTATAAATTCTACCCATATATATTCTGATCGCCAACTCATACATACTAGCTCCAGTTGCATTTTATTGGAATTGGGGAAATAACCAAAACCAAATCCATTTTAGTTTACTTTTTGTATTTCCGAAGTAACTCTCATCAACTAGTACTATTTGGACGTGAGCTCTTAGCAATAATTCATCGAATTGGTGAGGTAGAATAAAATAAGAGTATCCCCTTCATATAAGTCCCTGTAGATTGGTACCATTGACTTTCATTGCAGACATGAGTTCGGATCACAGCCTCTTGTTCAAAATAGATAGAATTTATGTACCTATATATCATGTTTACACATGCATAAGAGCTCTTCGTTTATGTTCGGGGAAAGCCGCCTCTTAGTCTTATACACTATTCTACTAAATGGATATCCGTCATCGCTAAGTCTTGAAAAAAACTAGACGAGATTTGACCTTGATCCGATCGGATTTACAAAATCTTATTTTTTTCAAGATAAAGAAATAACGAAGCCATTGCCATTGCCGGAAATACTAGGCCCACTAAAGGCACAAAAATAGAGGGAAAGCTGTTGAGAATTGTCATAGAAAGGGTACCTCGATTTAATATTTGTACCTGTTATTGGTATAAGGATATCCTATAATAATTAGAATTCATATTCTAATTATTATCATATTCTAATTCGTATATAAATGTATATTAAGTATACTTATATAATTGTATATAAGTATACTAAGTATACTAAATGAGTATATATACTAAGCGCAAGGAATGTAGAACTAAATAAACGGGCCTATGCATCTTTCTACATGAAATATATGTATGATAATCCATTATTATTACTTATTTTTATTCTTCTCTTGTTTTTAGCTTCGGATTTCTTTTTTAATATCTAATTTTGTTAATACAAAATTAGATATTAAAAAAGAAAAGAATTTCTTACAAATTCCCTAGGGATTCGTTAGAATGC